GTACGTTAGTACCGGTAGAAAGAGTACCATGTTTTGCCTGGACTTCAAACAGTTTAGCTTTAACCATGTTAATGGTCTCACATTATTGGTTGATAGAGAATCAAATTTACCAATAAGTCACGAAATGCTATGGTTCTTACATATGATTTCTTAATTTATTCAGAAATAATTCGTTGAGATCGTTCACTTTTTTTCCTATTTATCCTATAAAATGAATAAAATACCATAAATAAAGTGCAGTCGGATGGATCCAACCTATTTTTGAAATACACAACTCGCACACACTCCCTTTCCAAAAAAAATCAATACACCAAGCACTACACTTAGATTTATTGGATTTGTTGCTAAAATATCGGTATTAAACCCGAAACTCCCGGCGGATGGCCAGTGACCCAAGGAAAGGAAAGAATCGGTTACATTTTTCATATGCTCTCCTCTTATAGATAGGACTAACAAAGAACAGAGTTCTTTTTGTATCACTTCGTCGTCCCTTTTTTGATCGATTTCTTTTTTTTATATAAATTTTATTTCCATTTTTTTTTTAATGGGAGTAGATTAAATCTAGCAATTTAATTTGATAATTTTGAAATTTCTTACTTGAAGTTTCCAATCCAATAAAATACTTATTAGGTTAAGTCTTGGGTCTCATGTCAATTGTGAAATATCTCGTTTGTTGAAACGATTCCTAAAAAAAGTAAAAAAAAGGTTTCCATTGTACTAAACTAAGTACGCGAAGGAAGAAAACGAGCGGATCCAGTAATTACTCATCCTCAAAACAGTCCTTCCTTTCCTGGGGTATTGTCTCAACAAATAAATAATTGTAGGAGTAAAGCGTTGATATAATTAGAAGTTAGAAGAAGCAAACAGCAATTCTGAGTTAATAAAATAAGAAAAAAGTATAGCGAGTTAAATTAAAAAAATAAGAAAAAAAGTATAGTATGTAAGGTACTTTTTTACATTTCTAGGATTAAACAAAAGGATTCGCAAACAAAAGCGCTAACGCCACGACCAGTCCATAAATTGTTAAAGCTTCCATAAAAGCTAGACTAAGCAATAAAGTACCTCGTATTTTACCCTCTGCTTCTGGTTGTCTCGCAATACCTTCTACAGCTTGACCTGCAGCAGTACCTTGACCAACTCCAGGTCCAATAGAAGCAAGCCCTACGGCCAATCCAGCAGCAATAACGGAAGCGGCAGAAATCAGTGGATTCATGGTAAGTTCCTCGCACCAAAAAAAAATGGTTAATGATACAATCAACCAATGAATTTTTACTTCATTTTTTTTATCATTTTTTTTTTCATTAAGATTTTATCATTAAGATCTATCTGATTAAGATCTATCGGGTCGAAATAACTAAAAACTCCGAATTGAAATGATAATATTACGGAATCGTCAGAACTATTTCGATATCTCATTTTGAGTTTCTACCCATAATGGAGTTTTTGTAAATACATATGTATACGGTTCTAGTTATTGCATTTCTTTGTTTCGAACCATTCTTTCATTCAATTCTTCTTTCCTTTCTTTTTTCTTCTAGATACTATCCTTGAGTTCATCTCTTTTTTGCATTTCATTCAATCCACAATCACAGACGAAAGAGAAGGACTTATATTGGAACTATATAAATGCAGTGAACCGCAATCAAATCAATCAATAATATAAATATGGTATAATAATATATATATTATTAGGAATAGTCCTATATAACTAGTAAATATCTAATATCACATATACATTTGTTTCTTCCATAACGTAAACCACCCACATTCTATATTGAATCGGATTCTAGAATCATTCCTCGAAACAGACACAGGGGCTGGACTTATAGAGATTACATACATCTAGTGTGACCCCCCCAACCCATCTTTTTTTTTACAATTCCGCAATATCGTCTATCTTTTTTCCTACGACTCTAGATCGTATATTCATACATATTTGTATTTGTATCTATTATGTTCCCCAACCAAGTGGATTATCTTGAATCATGCATGAATTGGGATAAGCTTAAAAAAGACTATTTCGAAAACTAGTCAATGATGACCCTCCATGGATTCACCTATATAAGCCGCGGCTAACGTTGCAAAAATAAGAGCTTGAATACCACTTGTAAATAATCCAAGAAGCATAACAGGTATAGGAACTACTGAAGGGACTAAAGAAACAAGAACAACAACTACTAATTCATCAGCCAATATATTCCCGAAAAGTCGAAAACTAAGAGATAAAGGTTTTGTGAAATCTTCTAGGATGTTAATTGGTAAAAGTATTGGGGTTGGTTGAATGTATTTCCCGAAATAACCCAATCCTTTTTTGCTAAGACCCGCATAAAAATATGCCGCTGACGTGGGTAAAGCTAAAGCAACAGTAGTATTTATATCATTCGTAGGCGCAGCTAACTCCCCATGAGGTAATTGTATGATTTTCCAAGGTAAAAGAGCACCTGACCAGTTAGAAACAAAAATAAATAAGAACATAGTTCCAATAAAGGGAACCCAAGGACCATATTCTTCTCCAATCTGAGTTTTGCTCAAATCTCGAATAAATTCAAGGACATATTCGAAGAAATTCTGACCGTCGGTCGGAATGGTTTGTGGATTCCGAACAGCTATGATGACTGAACCTAATAAGATAGCAATTACGACCCAAGAAGTGATAAGTACTTGGGCATGGATTTGTAAACCTCCTATTTGCCAATAGAAATGTTGGCCTACTTCTACACCCGATATATCGTATAACCCTTTGAGTGTTTTAATGGAACATGGTATAACATTCATATTGTCCTCTGACAGAAATTGAACTTCAAAAAAGGAATTATTTTGATTCAACCATCTATTTATCAACTCACTAACTTGAATCATTAATCGTATATTTTATTTACGATACCAAGAAATTACATAACATCATAACATAATATCAATATCCCCAGTACTTTTTTTATCTCTTTTAAAAAATTCAAAAATAGTAACCGATCCAATAAATCTATGGAGTTGCCAAATAATTAACTAATCTTATTATTCTTAATATTATTCTTAATAATAATCAACGATTTCTTATATAGCTAGAACGACCCTCACAAATTGCAGATACTAATTTGTTAAGAATCAATCGGATTGAAGCTATAGCGTCATCGTTTGCTGGAATCGAAATATCTGCGAGATCTGGGTCACAATTTGTATCGATTAAACAAATTGTCGGAATCCCCAAAATGACACATTCTCGAAGAGCCGTATATTCTTCTTGCTGATCAACGATGATCACAATATCAGGCAACCCCGTCATATATTTGATCCCACCGAGATATGTTTGCAAGGTAGATAATTTTCTCTTCAACATTGCTGCATCTCTTTTGGAGAGACAGTTGAGTTTCCCCATCTTTTGTTCTGCTCTTAAGTCCCTGAACTTGTGAAGTCTCGTTTCCGTAGTGGACCAATTCGTTAACATACCACCAAGCCATTTTTTATTAACATAATGACACCGAGCCCTTATTGCAGCTGATGCTACTGAATCCGCTGCTTTATTTTTTGTACCAACGATTAAGAAGTTTTTTCCCCTACTTGCTGCATCAAAAACTAAATCACAGGTTTCTGATAAAAAACGAGCAGTTCTAGTGAGATTTGTAATATGAATACCTTTACGCTTTGCAGAGATGTAAGGGGCCATTCTAGGATTCCATTTCTTAGTACCATGACCAAAATGAACTCCTGCTTCCATCATCTCTTCCAAATTGATGTTCCAATACCTTCTTGTCATTTTTCCCCAGACTTCCTTTTTTTTTAACAAAGAGACGAGGTACCCTGAAATAAATAATTGTTCCGATGGAACCTTCTACGGGGGATTGACCGTTGATACACGACCCAAACCATTAATTTCTTTTAATTACTTATTTTTTTTATTACCAATTTAATTACTTATTTTATTTTTTACCAAATCAATAATCGGACCAGATAATTGAAAGATAGTTAAAGTGAAAGGAAAGAATCTGCTCTTAGGAATCATTAAATCGCGTAAATGATTGTTCTGATGTCTCATGGAAATTTGTCTCATGGAAATTGTTTTGGACGTAAGAACAAAATAATTCTCTATGGTGTAACAAAATATCTCTTATTTCCAACTCGAATAGATTCTTTTTTTTGATTTCCAAATGAATGTTCTTGTCTTGCCTTGAAGGATGTACTAATTTTTGGAATCCGGTACCAACAGGTATAATCCCCCCCAGAACAACGTTCTCTTTCAGACCTTTCAACCAATCAATACGACCTCGTAGAGCAGCTTTTGCTAAAACTCGAGCGGTTTCTTGAAAACTTGCTTCGGATATGAAACTTTGAGTATTTAGAGATGCCCTCGTTATTCCCAATAAGATTGCCCGATAACAGATCGCTTCGTCTAAAGCACGCCCTGCTCGTTCCGCTCGCAAAAAGCCGATTAATTCTCCAGGTAAAAAAACATTAGACATTCCATCTTCTGAAACCAACACTTTTGATGTTACTTGACGTACAATAATTTCTATATGTCTATTATGGATCTGTACCCCCTGGGATCGATAAACCTTTTGGATCTTATTAACCAAAGAGATACGACTTTGGGCTATGGTTAGCTCAGCTCCAATCAAGAATCCCCAGGGGATTCCAAGAATTCTTTGTATACGTTCGTTCCAACCTTCAACTCTCCTTTCTAGGTTCATCGATATTGAATCAATCGAACGCACTTCTAAGATTTGTTCCACTTTTGGAAGACCTTGCGTTATGTCACCAGATCTCGATTTTTCATATATAAATGTAACTAATGTATCTCCTTCGTAAAGGATTTCTCCATAATGGCTATGAACAGTTGCTCCTGGAGTGGCCAAATAGGGTTTAGCTGATCTTATAACTAAGGAGTCAACATGAACAATTAAAATTTGACCAGATTTTTTTACGTGTGATTCGTATTTGAATAGACATACATTTTCACAAATAAATTGTCCAAGGCTAATTATTGTAGATGTCTCTTCACAATAATCGTGATGGAGAAAGCACCAATTCAAATGGAATGGATTCAAAATTATGTTACCGCATGGATCGGGATTATAAATCCTACTATTTTCATCTATTAAACAGTATTTAAGTACTTTGAAAGTCTGTTTAAAATTGTCAAGTAGCAAATATTTCTTTAACAAGATATGATTATGAGTTATTAAATAGTAAGATGAAAAAAAATTCGCTATTTTAGGGACAATAGTCCCTAAGGGACCCAGCAAATCCCTAATTTGGATTATGGGATCTGATTCTTTTGTCACATTGTTATATTTCGAGCCATTGAATGGACCAATTCGAGAACAATTGGATGATGACAAAATTATCAAAGATTGGCATTCCTTATTTCGATTCAACAACGTACCAATACCAATAGTTCCTTGATGTTGGGTAAGTGATTGAATCTTCGCCTTGGAATAAAAAGGATTGATATTGGTGCGATCTAATCCATTATCGGAAATCAATACGGAACTTGCCCTATCATACCTTTTTCCGGTATACGAAATAGTGGACTTGACTAACTCAATTCTTATGAAATCGCGAATCAGATCATTTGTCCTTACCTCAACAAAGGAAGCATGAACCTCTTCTATAGAACCATTTTTTTCTTGGTCCCAATTCAATACTAAGCAAGTCCGAACTAATTGAATACTTGTGTGATAAATTCCTCGAATTGACTTGCCATTTCCATAAAGGATATAATTGACAACTCTAAGTTGGACATTATCCTTTTCCTGCAAGAGATCCCCAGGGAAAAGTGTTGCTAAATTTATCCCATCAGCTATTTCATATGTGACTACGGACCGAACCGAAACAAAATACTTTTTCTTGGTGGGTGTGATCCGTTGGACATAGATCCAATTTTTCAATTTTTTTGATTTCTTAGAATTTTTTTTTTCCGTCTCTGGTGGTATCAAAATGCCGCTGTGCCTGGATATCTTATCTGTTTCTCCAGGAAAATGAATATCTCCAGAAAAGATTTTCAGTTCAATACTTTTTTTTTTTCTCTCCACTCGTACTAATCCGCCTACCCGGCTTCTTGTATTTAAAGTGAGTTGTGTATCTACTCCAATGATACTATTGTTCCGGACCATTATGAACGAAGATCCGGGTAAGATATGCACTTCTTCGAGAATGAAAAAAAACCGATCTACTTTCTGGTATTTCGGACTAAATTCTTTTGCTCCTCGATACTCAATCAAATCCTCTTTTTTTATGATTGAATCTACCTCTATGGTCCCATATTTAGTAATTCCTGAACTATTTCTTCTGTATCGTGGATCATCAAAATAAGCAAGAATACTATTTCTACGTAAAATACCATTTATGGGTATTTCAATCGAAATACCAAAACAGGGCATTAGTTCTTTATCTCGTTCTTGATCATATTGTAATGGGATAATAAATCTATTTCTTCGTTTTTTCGCCAAGAAATCAGAATTTTCTTGGAGAATAGAAGGATATATGAAATTCCAATGACCATTGGATATGATTCGATCAGGTCTTGAATAGTCAAGAATTTCCCTATCTTTTTTACCAGAAGTATCCAACAATTTATGTCTTACTCGATGATTAGTCATTGAGAGGTCAAAGATATATCTTTCTTCGAAAGAAAAAGAATGAACATTCATTTGATCTTGATCTTTGTGGAGTGAAAAAGACACTATACTGGATCCGCGCGGACCTCCTGCTAATATCCATAAATGACTTGTTTTTGGTAATAGATGAACATTACCATGTATATATTCAGATGCATGGTGGACATCGGTACTCCAGTGCATTTCTCCCTCTGATTCAGAATAAATATGTTTTCGTACCTTCTCTTTAAAACGAAAAGCAGACGTTCCGGCACGAATCTCAGCAATCACTTGTTCTGATTCTACATATTGATCATTTTGAACTAAAATCAAACTTTTTGGTGGAATATTCACATTATGGATAATATCCCGAGTCTCAATAGTTACATACAAGTCTATAGAACATAGAAAAGCAGGATGCCCATGACGGGTACGTGTGGGATAAACCAAATCCTCATTGAATTTTATTTTTCCATTAGAAGGAGCTCGTACATGTTCGGCAGTATCACCTGTGAATACTCCACCGGTATGAAAAGTTCTTAATGTTAGTTGAGTCCCTGGTTCCCCAATTGATTGACCCGCAATAATACCTACGGCTTCTCCCAATTCGACCAGGTCGCCGTGAGTGGGACTCCGACCATAACATAATTGACAGATCCAAGATGCACTCTTGCAAGTAAAGGGGGTTCGAATATATATTGGTTGTGCCCGAAAGGTTATGAATCGATTGACAAGTCCAATCCCAATATCTTGATTTCGAGCGGCAATGCGTCGTAGACCCATATATATATTGTCTGCTAATACACGACCAATTAGTGTTTGGACAAAAATTTTTTCCGTCATCCCATTTCGAGGACTCACGGAAATACCTCGGATAGTACCACAATCCGTTCTACGTACAATAATGTGT